TAAATACCAGTAGATGAGAGCGGGATCGGAATATCCATGATTATAGGGTACCCGAAATAGATTAATTAGTATAGATTATGTCTTATGCATATACCTTTAATATTTCATAAAAAAAGTAGAACATGTTGATTATATCAAAACAAAGAGGCACCAATAATTATAGTTCATCATGGGTAGGGACACTATTGCCGATATAATAACTTCGATAAGGAATGCTGATATGAATAAAAAGGGAACGGTTCGAATAGCATCTACTAATATCACCGAAAACATTGTTAGAATACTTCTACGAGAAGGTTTTATTGAAAACGTTAGGAAACATCGAGAAGACAATAAACATTTATTGGTTTCAACCCTGCGACATAGAAGGAATAGGAAAGGAACATATAGAAATATTTTAAAGCGTATCAGCCGACCTGGTTTACGAATATATTCCAACTATCAACGAATTCCTAGGGTTTTGGGCGGAATGGGGATTGTCATTCTTTCGACTTCACGAGGGATAATGACGGATCGAGAGGCTCGACTAAAAAGGATTGGAGGAGAAATTTTGTGTTATATATGGTAATCCCGCTGATATCCCGTAACTTCCTATTTGTGAAAAAGAAAGGAAAGGCAGGTTGTTTAATATCACTTCTCCTCCATTAGTTGCTACTTCAAGGGGGTTACCGGGAATGAAAGAACAAAAATTGATTCATGAGGGTTTAATTACTGAATCACTTCCCAATGGTATGTTCCGGGTTCGTTTAGATAATGAGGATCTGATTCTAGGTTATGTTTCGGGGAGGATCCGACGTAGTTTTATACGGATATTACCCGGAGATAGAGTCAAAATCGAAGTAAGTCGTTATGATTCAACCAGGGGACGTATAATTTATAGACTTCGCAACAAAGATTCGAACAATTAGGCGCCTCTTGAAACATTCCTTTCATGGGGTGCGGATACAATTAGAGGTTCAAAATTATCAAGAGACTTATTTTCTTCCAAGGAGTGGATTCGGATTTAAGTTAAGGAATGAAAAATATGAAAATAAGGGCTTCTGTTCGGAAAATTTGTGAAAAATGTCGATTGATCCGTAGGCGGGGACGAATTATAGTAATTTGTTCCAACCCGAGACATAAACAGAGACAGGGGTAAAGGGGTAATCCTTTTAAAAGGGGACTCTCCAAAGGACCTGATGTACAAAAAAAGGATCTGTTTTGACATGAAATGGATATATCCGTATATCTCTGACTCATATTTATGAGAATGATAAAATATGACAAAACCTATACCAAGAATTGGTTCACGTAGGAGTGGACGTATTGGTTCACGTAAGACTGGACGTAGAATACCAAAAGGAGTTATTCATGTTCAAGCGAGTTTCAACAATACCATTGTAACTGTTACAGATGTACGAGGTCGGGTGGTTTCTTGGTCCTCCGCGGGCACTTGTGGATTCAAGGGCACAAGAAGAGGGACACCATTTGCTGCTCAAACCGCAGCAGGAAATGCTATTCGTACAGTGGTGGATCAGGGTATGCAACGAGCAGAAGTCATGATAAAGGGTCCTGGTCTCGGAAGAGATGCAGCATTACGAGCTATTCGTAGAAGCGGTATACTATTAAGTTTCGTACGTGACGTAACCCCTATGCCACATAATGGATGTAGACCCCCTAAAAAAAGACGTGTGTAAAAATAAAAATAAGAATTGAACCCTTTTTATTTAAATTTCAAGAGAAATAAATGATTCAGAAATCTGATCAAATAATATTAGTATGGTTCGAGAAGAAGTCGCAGTATCCACTCGAACATTACGGTGGAAGTGTGTTGAATCAAGAGTAGACAGTAAGCGCCTTCATTATGCGCGTTTCATGCTGTTCCCGCTTATGAAGGGTCAAGCAGATATGATAGGTATCGCGATGCGAAGGGCTCTACTTGGGGAAATAGAAGGAGCATGTATCACACGTGCAAAATCCGATAAGGTACCGCATGAATATTCTATGATAGCCGGTATTGAAGAATCTGTACATGAAATTTTCATGAATTTAAAAGAAATTGTATTGAGAAGTAATCTGTATGGAACTCTCGACGCATCTATTTGCGTCAGGGGTCCTAGATATGTAACTGCTCAAGATATCATCTCACCACCCTCCGTGGAAATAGTTGATACTACACAACATATAGCTAGCCTGACAGAGCCAATTGATTTGTGTATTGAATTAAAAATCGAGAGGAATCGCGGATATCGTATGAAAACCCCATCTAACTATCAAGATGGAAGTTACCCTATAGATGCTGTATTCATGCCTGTTCGAAATGTGAATCATAGTATTCATTCTTATGGGAATGGGAACGAGAAACAAGAGATACTTTTCCTCGAAATATGGACAAATGGGAGTTTAACCCCTAAAGAAGCACTTCACGAAGCTTCCCGTAATTTGATTGATTTATTTATTCCTTTTTTACACGCGGAGGAACGGGACACTCATTTAGAGGACAATCAAAACAGGGTGACTT